GTAAATAAGAAAATTGTTTACGAATAAAAACTAATAAAAATTCCCATTCAAATACATAAGAATTGTATAGGAACCGAAATAATCTTTTATTTTCTTTTGAAAAAACATAAATAGATTTCTTCTGAGTAATGAGAAGACTATTCAAATTATGATATTCGTGAAGAAAGAACCGCAATAAATGTAAAAAAGGAACATCTTGAATCCAACATTGAAGAATTTGAACCAAGATTTCCATATGTATGGGATGAGGTATTAGTATATCTGAGACATAATTTAAATGTGATAATTTGTCCTCTAAAAAGGGAAAAATTGAATGAATTGATCGTAAATTATGATATTTTGGTATTTCTTTTTCTTCGAAATAAGATACTAATCGCAACGAGAATGGAATTTCTACAATAATTGCAAAACTTTCTGATATCATTTGAGAATGAAAATGAGAAAAAAAAAAATTATTGTGGTTGTATCCAACGAATCGATTTTGATTAGAATCATTAACCAAAGAAATCCAAAAATTCTGTTGATAGATTCGAGTAATTAAACGTTTTACAAGTACTAAACTAGATTTATTGTCATAACCAAAAACTTCCACAGGTTCGTAAAAAATCGAACCATTTAACCCATGATTATGAGCAAGTGAATAAATATATTCCTGAAAGAGTAGCGGATATAGGAAGTGTTGTTGCCGAGATCTATCCTTTTCTAAATATCCTTGTAATTCTTCCATTGACTTACATTTTTTCTACTTGAAACAAAAACAGTAGGCATTTCTTGGGTTATCAAATTATACATAGTGCAATATGGTCAGAACAAGGTATGTATTATGTATAAAAAAATATATATACCCCGGAAACAGAAAGTCCAATCAACAGATCTTTTTCCTCTCCCCTTCTATCTAATGGGTTTATCCTCGTTATAATTACTAGAGGTTCAAAAATCTTTTATTTTTGCAACCCGATCGCTCTTTTGACTTTGGAACAAATTCTTTTTGTCAGTATACTGTTTCTTCTACACATTCGTTTCCAATCTATAATAGAGAATAGTTAAATAGTTAGGATTTTAAAAAAAAGAAAAAAAAAAAAAAGAATCAAAGGACCACTCACAGGAGAACCTTTTCCCGCATCAGGCACTAATTTTTTTTAACGTCTAATTAGATCGGGTAATTATTCAAATAAAGAATAGAAGCTCGTTGCTTTTTTTTACCAGAATTGGAGCCGTAGGGCTCTATCCATTTATTCACTAAACCCAACCGTAAATGTGAATTTTTTTTGTCTTCCTCCTAAAATAAAAACAAAATTTTGGACTGATCTGGTAAGGATCGACTACAAATTATACTAAAAAAAAATAGGAATCTAATAAGAAATTAAGAAATTCCATTTTCTTCTTATTATTACGACATGCTGTTTTTTCCATCCATTACCTTTCAGGATCAGTCGCGGTTTTATAGACTCTACCAATAGTCTGGACGAATTCGTTACTTCATCCAAATGTGTAAAAGATCATAGTCGCACTTAAAAGCCGAGTACTCTACCGTTGAGTTAGCAACCCAGATAAATATGATTTGTAGATACGATCGAAATAAAAAAAATCAATTGAATTGCACTGTACAACTACGTCAAAACATTGAACTAACAAGAAATAGAAAGGAAAGATTTTATGATCAATTCTAAACACCAAAATAGCAAAATGAATGGATCGGATTAAAAAATAAAAAACAACGGATTCCCAATAGAAATATCAAAATTTACAGACCGCCCATTTTCTCAAAATTTTTGATTTTCGTTAAGAAAATACATCTTGTATATGTATAATAGTAAATCCGGCAAACCCATCATTTGACCGAAGTAAAGGAAAAGCCAATTAGGGGTCGGAATAAACGGATCCGCTTATCTACGATCGAATTATATTTGTTCGATACAACATTGTCAATATGAATGGAAAACAAATTCAATTAAATTAATAATTAGTTAATTATTGTATTTAAGTATTAAGTAAATCAAATAAGAATTCGTGTTGGATTGGCACAACATAAATAAGAAATTTAGATGAAAAAAAAAATAAGGAAAAGGTAGAGAAAAAGTATGAATACAACAAGAAAAGAGCAAATTTTGAGTAACTAATTGCCCAAAATAGATACTAGTTACCTTTTCTTGTTTATTTATTATTATTAAAAGAAATTTTGTTTTTTTTCTTTATGAAGGTCTTTCTTTAACTTTAAAATAATTCTGCCTTCCTTAAAATGTCATGAACAGTTCCTGTAGGTTGAGCACCTTTTTCAAGGAAATAACGAATGGCAGGAACATTTAAATAAGTTTGATTCTGTATCGGATCGTAAAAACCCACTTTTTGAAGATCTCTTCCTTCTCTTCGGGATCGAACATCAATTGCAACGATTCGATAGATCGCTCATCGGGATAGATGTAGATAAATAATACCCCCCCCCTAGAAACGTATAGGAGGCTTTCTCCTCATACGGCTCGAGAAAAAATGATTCTAATATTTCTGTATATTCTGTATATAATGGCAAATAGATCCATAAAATGATGAAGTCGACTATAATTTGAGTCGTTTTTTGTTCTTACTTACAGATACAGAAAAAAAGAAATATCATTCGTACTCATAACTCAAGTTGGGCAATTCTGAAAAAGTGCGAAGGTAACTCTTTAGACATTTCTTGAGTCGTCTCTAACCTCTTTTGTTTGTCTCGTCTCGAATCTATATTTTCTTCTTCATTATAATAAAATTAAAGAAAATTATTGAGACAATTGAAAATAGTGTTTCCTTGTTCCGGAATCCTTTCTCTTTACTTTGTAAAATCATTAGGTTTAGACATTACTTCGGTGATCCTTATTCCTTTTCAAAATGGCAGCAACATACCTTTTGTTTTTTGTTATTTCTTTCTATGAATAATACGAAAGATTAATTCCCTTGTAATATAATACACTTTTCATTTTCATCGAAAAAGTTTTACCAATTTCGACAAATTTTACTTTTTTATTTTATTTCAAACTTGTTCGAATTTTAACCCTTCGATTTCAATATTGAGGATATATTTACAAAGTTGGTCTAACTTATTAATTGTTACTAACCCTAGATTCTTCCCCCCGATAAATGAATCAATACTTTTTGTTCGAGCTCCATTATGTACTATTCCTATTTACCAACCTAACACAAATTAGGTTCCTAGCAAGAACAGAACAAACTATGTCGATTCAAGAGCATCTTCATTCCTATAGAAAATGGTGGATGTAAGAATCCACAACGAATCATGTCCTTCAAGTCGCACGTTGCTTTCTACCACATCGTTTCAAACGAAGTTTTACCATAACATTCCTCTGATTAAATTTCGAACCGGTATGGAATTGATTCAATATGGAATCATGAATAGTCATTGGCTCAAATGAAACAGATTTCTAAAAAAGACGAATAAACACGTTTACTTAAGTCTTATTTACATCTTCAACAGATTGTTCGGGATGATGAATCATAAAAAGGATCATCCCTTTTTTTTTCGAACACATAAATGAAAAAGTAATTAAAAAAGAAAGGCCTTTACTTAATAGAATAATAGAATAGATTTTCAATGATATTTAAAGGATCACAGATCCTTTTGACTTAACCAAGGGAAGGGGCCGCTGTTACTGAAATAGAACAATACAATAATAATACATAATATCTATTATACAGCATAGAGACCAATTTTGTTTTACTTCAGATTCAAGAATCTTTCCTCCAATTCCATAAAAATGTAATATATAAATTTTCATCCATCCAATCATTACATTATATTGATTTCCAATTATTCAATTGAATAAGCTAAAATACAAAAAAAGAAAATGGGATCCAGATCAATTTCTTTTTCCTATTTTTTCCTTAGAAGTTTTAAGACGAACGATGAAATGCAATTAATACAAAAAACTACGTAATCTTTAGTCTCTACATAAAGTGTGGGATACACCATTTATTTTCTTTAGGCTTTCCTTGGGGAATGGAATAGAAAAAAGACCTTTTTTTTCTATTTCAATTCAGAATGCACCACGTGCGAATTCCCATTTCGCGGGTATGGAACACAAGGTTTCCCTAAGTAACTAACTTCAATATGAATATGAGTATGAGCATACTCTGAATGGGAATGATCCACCCCCAATTCTTTTTTTAATTAAGAATTCAAAGAAATATCTTTATTTCTACCCGTACATTGAATTCAGAACAAGGAAGGGGTTGGGTCACACATTATATATATCCAATATCCAAGCAAGATTAAACAGAAAATTGTTAAAGAGAAGAATCTTTCGTTTCTGATGGAGACGATCTGGGACGGAAGGATTCGAACCTCCGAATAGCGGGACCAAAACCCGTTGCCTTACCGCTTGGCCACGCCCCATTTAGATTTCTATTCGACACTAATAAAGACTAATATTGGTATTGGTCATTCGTCAATCCCAGCCCAAATACATATGAAATACATTGTTGCTAGGATTCAACACATGTAAATATAGAATCACAAAAAATTCTTGATCAAATTATTGATCATTACATAAAATTCAATTAAGATATTGTACGAAACTATAATTCCTTGTATTCTCATTTGAGAATGAAAGGAAAGATTTTTGATTTGGGAGAGTTCGAAGAAAAAGAAGGATTTTTTGACCCGCCTTTTCATTTTTCCTTCATAAAAAGAACTCAACCAAAATCAAATTTTCTAATCTACAAGAATGAAATGTTTGTTATGCTTAATATCTTTAGTTTAATCTGTATCTGTCTTAATTCCACCCTTTATTCGAGTAGTTTTTTCTTCGCTAAATTGCCCGAGGCTTATGCCTTTTTCAATCCAATCGTAGATGTTATGCCTGTCATACCTGTACTATTTCTTCTATTAGCTTTTGTTTGGCAAGCTGCTGTAAGTTTTCGATAAAATTTTGAATACTCTGCAAAATTCATGATTTATTCGAAAAAAAAATTATAAAATAAAAATGGATAAGATCAGATAAGTTTTACAT